TAAAGATTTATTTTGTATATCCAATTTTAATCAATTGAAATTGATCCCTCGTTACTGCCCATAAGTAATAGGTAGGGATGACAGGATTTGAACCCGTGACATTTTGTACCCAAAACAAACGCGCTACCAAGCTGCGCTACATCCCTTTCAATTGGCCTACAGTGTCATTGTAGAGAATCTCTGTCTTGTTTTCCACATCTTTATTTCTTCCATTAATATACACAAACTATCTTGCTATTTCTTATTTTTTGTCTCATATATCATATAACATATAATAATAAAAGACTTATATTATATACGTATTAAATAAAGATAAAACCCGCCGTAAATAAAAAAAAAAATGAATATTTTTCGGGAATTCTCAGGTAGAAGTAAAAAGGGACTTATTTTTTTGTTTTAAGAAAAGGAATATCGACTATCTACTGTACTGACTACTGTACTGAATCGTTGTACATTTCAAGTCAAGTTGTACATTTCAATTTGAATTAGGGATTCTACGTACAAATACAAGTGGTCAGTCGTTAACTACATATACACATCGGGTCATATATGTATTACCATTATGTAATACATTTTAGAATAAAATTACAATAACGAATAAAGAAGGAGATTTTCAATGCGAGATCTAAAAACATACCTCTCCGTGGCACCGGTAGTAAGTACTCTATGGTTCGGGTCTTTAGCGGGTTTATTGATAGAGATCAATCGTTTATTTCCGGATGCGTTGATATTTCCTTTTTTTTCATTCTAGTTAGTGAGATGGGGGGGGGGTGAAGAAGATTAGAGATACAATCAAATATCTGTGACTAATCCCTCTCCTTCTCTTCTTTTTTTTTTATAAATGGAAATGTGATGGCTGTAGCAACAATATCATACAAGATACTTAAATGAAATACTGTACAGCGATTTGTATTTATTATAAAGTGTAAATTAAATATAGTTAGAAAAAATTATATTTCTTATTATTACTATAGTGATTATTGATTGATTGAAATTGAAAGGAAATCTTTCATAATTTTATTTCGAGTTAGCAACTTCTCTTTTTTTTTTTTTCGTTCCTTTCTTCTTCCCTTCGGATTGGAAAATAGAAAAATGGAGTCATTCAAAAACCCAAAGGAGGTTCATGGCCAAGGGTAAAGATGTACGAGTAACGGTTATTTTGGAATGTACCGCTTGTGTTCGAAACCGTGTTAATAAAAAATCAATGGGCATTTCCAGATATATTACTCAAAAGAATCGACATAATACGCCCGGTCGATTGGAATTGAGAAAATTCTGTACCTTTTGTTACAAACATACGATTCACAGTGAAATAAAGAAATAGACCGAACCGATCGCCTCCGTGTCCGCCTTCCAATCCAAGGAAGGGGAAAAACGACATAACATATTATATATAACATAACCATTTCTATAACTTCTATAACATATATTAAATATAAACAAATCCTATTTATTAATTAATTCTAAATCATTTTTGATCGTTTTTGTTTTGATCCGATCGAAATAGGAGTAGGGTTTTCGGGATAAGGAATAAACAAACCATGGATAAATCCAAGCGATTCTTTCTTAAATCCAAGCGATCTTTTCGTAGGCGTTTGCCCCCGATCCAATCGGGGGATCGAATTGATTATCGAAACATGGGTTTAATTAGTCGATTTATTAGTGAACAAGGAAAAATATTATCTAGACGGGTGAATAAATTGACTTTAAAACAACAACGATTAATTACCGTCGCTATAAAACAAGCTCGTATTTTATCTTCGTTACCTTTTCTTAATAATGAGAAACAATTTGAAAGAAGCGAGTCGACCACTCGAACTGCTGGTATGAGAACTAAAAATAAATAACTCTTCAATTGAATCAAAATAAAATTCCAATCCGAACTCAAATGCGAATTTACGTTTTGTTCGAAAACTTTGAGAATCCAGGTTTGATTATCGTGTCGTAAGAAAAAAATAATTGGGAAAGAAGAATAAATCTTTTTTTATTGAACGTATTTGTTCATTTTGACAACTTTCTCATAGGATGATATTTTATCATACTAATTTCTACTCTACCTTCCCGGAGTTCATTCTCCAGGGAACTCCATTTAAAACATTCCAACGGATCCCTTCCAATCTCCTTATTTTATGATCTCATTAGAAATCATATAAAAACAATTCCTATTTAATATAGCTATTTGTGCAAGTATTTTACGATTAAGAAGCAACTGCCCCTTGTACAGATTGTGTATTAGTCTACTATAACTATAGTATACATTATTGTCTCGACTTACTGCATTTATCCGAGTGATCCACAAACGCCGAAAATCTCTCTTTTGCCTATCTCTATCCCGATGAGCTGAAACCAAAGCTCTTATTTTCTGTTGAGTAATAGTCCGAGTAAGTCTTGAATGAGCCCCTCGAAAGCTTGAGGCAAATAAACGAATTTTTGTTCTACGTCTTCGAGCTATATATCCCCGTTTAATTCTGGTCATTGAATAAATGAAACTTTGATGAATAACTAATTGATTTCTTTTCTTTCAGTTATTTTCTTCCCCTTTCCTAGTCTATTAATAACAAAACGGATTCTTCCAATGTATAAAAAAAAAATTCCAATGGCTTTTGCTACTATAACCTTCCCGACCACTATTTTTTTTTATAGGCTTTCGCCTCGAAATAAAAAATTTTTTTGATACCTAGTATCAAAAAAAACATAGTAAATCAAAAAGTAGTAAATATAAATGGGTATAGTGGGTTCCATCGTTTCTATGGTTCCTTCGTAAACGGTGAGGTCCTCTCTATACACCGGAGCCCCTTCTTTCATTTAATGAATGTTATTGTTAACTTGTACAGTTCACACTCTTTGGCTCTACCCATAATTATCTAGTAATAGGTCTTTCACAACGAAACCCACCGATACAGTAACGGTATTTAATTATGAAGATTAGCTGAGTAGCTGACCCTGTTAGTCCGTTCTTGCAAGAGTCAAGAATAAGGGCATAACCTTTCCGCCTTTTAAATCGGATTTCCCTGCTTAATGGATACCATTTTCTACCAATGGGGAATTCTTTCTCGTCGTAAATTAAAAATTGAAATGATTGGGTTTGGCACCAATGAAAACCATAAATTTGATAACACAATAGAAAGATATGATAGATCTTTTTTATTTTTAGATTTACCTTTTTTAGTTTTAGATAGTAAATGGGCTTCTTTCATTCTATCCTATTCATTGGTCCTGATCGCTAATACTGGATCAATTGTTTTCTTTCTTTTGGCCTAGCACATTATCTGAACGAGTCGCACATACACCCTAGTACATGTTCCTCGTCGCTGAGGACATCCCCGAAGAGCAGGAGATTTCGTGACATTTTTGATTGACTGTCTTGTGTTTCTAATAAGTTGTTTAATAGTTGGCATGTTGAATCCTATACATAATGAGCTGGTTTAGATCGATCCTAACCGGATGATTATGAATCTATTATATATTAATAGATTAATTATTAATTAATAGAATATTAAACCCGGTAAGACGATAAAATCGCAAATCGCGGATTTGCGTGAAATCCCTGTTCGGTTAGTTTTCTTTTTTTTTATTTTTTTTAACCGCTACACGATCAACAATTCCATGAGCTTGGGCTTCTGTTGCTGACATAAAAATATCTCTTTCCATGTCTTCGGAAACAACCCATAAAGGTTTGCCTGTTCTTTGTACATAAACCCTTGTGATGGTTTCGCGCAGCTTCAGTAGTTCTTCCGCTTCCAGGACAAATTCTCCCGTCTGTGCCTCATAAAAAGCACTAGCAGGTTGATGCATCATTACCCTGATAATATAACATAATAGATAGTTCCTCTATCTTGCATGATGAAAGTCGAAGAGATAAAGAATAATAAAAAAAATAGTACGAAAAAAAAGATAGAATTGAACAACCGTACAGGCATCTTTTGCGCATTGCATACGGCTCTACAATGGAATTCACTTTTACTTTTTTTACCTTACATCGAGGAAATAGAAAAAAAAAATAGAAAATATACATATATATAGAGTCTGTCAGATTCACATAGGTAAATGATCCACTAACCACCCTTCCTTTTGGAGTAGTTAAAAAATACTATGATGGCTCCGTTGCTTTATTATTTCGTCTGTTATTTAGCAATCCCAAAGTTTCTTTTTTTTTTCAATACAAATAAATAAGATTTTTTTTACTTATTTATGTTTTTTTTTTATTTTTTTTTTATTTTCGTATTCTTTCATAACATAAATATTGTTATCTTCGGTGTGAAAACAAAAAAGTTTGTGACGCTGAAATAGGTCTCCCGATAGATCAGATAAAATTGGAAATACCCTTTCTTTATCTCATACTACTCTTTCGATACATAATGTAAGTATTTTGAAGAATTTTTCTTTTTATATCGAATTCGAAGTGCCATGCTATTATTACTTAATATTCATATTTCCTATAGCGCGAAGGCATAGTCTTCGTTTTTTCTCTCAAATCAAATAAAAAACTCATTGGCGCCAAGCGTGAGGGAATGCTAGACGTTTGGTAATTTCTCCTCCGACCAGAATAAAAGATGCCATTGAAGCGGCTAATCCCATGCATACTGTCTGTATATCTGGTCGCACAAATTGCATAGTATCATAAATAGCTACTCCGGGTATTAGCCACCCGCCAGGAGAGTTTATAAACAAATACAGATCTTTGGTATCGTCCTCTATACTGAGATATACCATAAGACCAATAAGTTGATTGGAGATCTCGTTATCAACCGGTTGGCCTAAAAAAAGTAATCTTTCTCGATAAAGTCGGTTGATTGGGATAAAATTGTATCCCTTAGGAACCGTACATGCGCCTTTTGATGCATACGGTTCAACATAAATTGCGAAAAAAAAAAAGAATCAATGTGTAGATTCTAGCTTTCTTTCTTTTTGTATATTCATAGCAGGCTCTTTTTAACTTGTAACAAAGGGGGGCTTTTTCTTTCATGTTTCAAGAAAGATGAGTTTTAAAGATGAGTTTTGGCCTGTTTTAATTTATATATAAATTAAAAACCTATAAATAAAAAAAATTCACTAAACTTATCGGACTAACTTCTCATTGATGTATTGTTTCATCGGGATCCAATCCAAATCACGATGTAATTTTCTTGTTCCTGAACGGTCTTCTTCAAGTTTTTTTAGGTTTAGGCTCTACTCCGAGTAAAGATCTGCCCGATTTGGATTTGCACATATAGGACAAATGCCCCAATACCACGTCTTTTTGCTACGACTTCCTTTTTTTTTTTTATTCCATGTCTCCCGCCAAATAGTAAATATTCAATGCATTCATCACATTACTCGATTGATTAACAGTTTGAGATTGTTGTTATATATCATTATTATATCGTTATTATATATCATTATTATATATTATAAGTGGAAAATCTTTATAAATAGAATATGATATAAGTGGTAATCATAGATATATTACCAATTGGTTTTTTTTTCTAAACGGAGCCTGTATATTAATATTATATTTCATTTTTTTGGTCTAACCAAGCCAACCATAAATTATAAATTATTATAATTGAGAATATTAATCTGTATACCCCCCTAACAAATAGATTGAATTGCACTTCATTGTATTTCACGCTCCAAATTTTTGATGATTCAATCAACCTTTCTTGGGCGAAAGAGAGGATATCTCGATCGGGTAAGAGAACGGGGAAATACCATATGACCAAATATATCTGACAAGTCGCACTATACGTCAATCCACGATGCATCTTCCTCTCCAGGGTTTCGAAAAGGAACTTTTGGAACACCAATAGGCATTAAATGAAATAAAAATTAATTACTATAGCTCACTTTGATGTGAAAGCGTAACAATATAATATTGTTCTTTATCCTATTTTATCCATAGATCGAATAAGTTTATAAAAAAGGAAGACAGAAATACTAAAGGAAAATTCTTTCAAATAGGTCCTTTGAATGATGAAAAAAAAAAAAAATATAAATGCAGTCACTCATATAAAAGGTATCAACCTCTTACCATTGCGTATTGGTACTTATCGGGTGTAGAATAGATCTGCTTCTTTTTGTTCCTACAAACAAAATTGTTCCATTATTACTAAAAGAATAGAACAAATATTAATCCTTTCCCCGAGATAATCCACTCAAAAGGGAAGGTCTATAGTATAGTTTTTTTCCAGTGCAATAAAGTTACATAGTGTCTTTTTTTCGTTGATAGAGGGGTATTTCCATGGGTTTGCCTTGGTATCGTGTTCATACCGTCGTATTGAATGATCCCGGTCGTTTGCTTGCTGTCCATATAATGCATACAGCTCTGGTTGCTGGTTGGGCCGGTTCGATGGCTCTATACGAATTAGCGGTTTTTGATCCCTCTGACCCTGTTCTTGATCCAATGTGGAGACAAGGGATGTTTGTTATACCCTTCATGACTCGTTTAGGAATAACCAATTCATGGGGCGGTTGGAGTATCACAGGAGGGACTATAACGAATCCGGGTATTTGGAGTTACGAAGGCGTGGCCGGTGCACATATTGTGTTTTCTGGCTTATGCTTTTTGGCAGCTATCTGGCACTGGGTGTATTGGGATCTAGAAATATTTTGTGATGAACGTACAGGAAAACCCTCTTTGGATTTGCCCAAAATCTTTGGAATTCATTTATTTCTTTCAGGGCTGGCTTGCTTTGGTTTTGGTGCATTTCATGTAACAGGATTGTATGGTCCGGGAATATGGGTATCCGATCCTTATGGACTAACCGGAAAGGTACAATCTGTAAATCCGGCGTGGGGTGTGGAAGGTTTTGATCCTTTTGTTCCGGGAGGAATAGCCTCTCATCATATTGCAGCAGGGACCTTGGGCATATTGGCGGGTCTATTCCATCTTAGCGTCCGTCCGCCCCAACGTCTATACAAAGGATTGCGTATGGGAAATATTGAAACCGTCCTTTCCAGTAGTATCGCTGCTGTCTTTTTTGCAGCTTTTGTGGTTGCTGGAACTATGTGGTATGGTTCGGCAACTACCCCGATTGAATTATTTGGTCCCACTCGTTATCAATGGGATCAAGGATACTTTCAACAAGAAATATATCGACGAGTTGGTGCTGGGCTAGCCGAAAATCAAAGTTTATCCGAAGCTTGGTCTAAAATTCCTGAAAAATTAGCTTTTTATGATTACATCGGCAATAATCCAGCAAAGGGGGGATTATTCAGAGCGGGCTCAATGGACAATGGGGATGGAATTGCTGTTGGGTGGTTAGGACACCCTATTTTTAGAGATAAAGAGGGTCGTGAACTTTTTGTACGTCGTATGCCTACTTTTTTTGAAACATTTCCGGTTGTTTTGGTAGACGGAGACGGAATTGTTAGAGCCGATGTTCCTTTTAGAAGGGCAGAATCGAAATACAGTGTCGAACAAGTAGGTGTAACTGTTGAGTTCTATGGCGGCGAACTCAATGGAGTCAGTTATAGTGATCCCGCTACTGTGAAAAAATATGCTAGACGTGCTCAATTGGGTGAAATTTTTGAATTAGATCGTGCTACTTTGAAATCCGACGGTGTTTTTCGTAGCAGTCCGAGGGGTTGGTTTACTTTTGGACATGCTTCGTTTGCTTTGCTCTTTTTCTTCGGACACATTTGGCATGGTGCTAGAACCTTGTTCAGAGATGTTTTTGCTGGTATTGACCCCGATTTGGATGCTCAAGTCGAATTTGGAGCATTCCAAAAACTTGGAGATCCAACTACAAGAAGACAAGTAATCTGATAGAATATTGTTTTGTTATTTTTCGTTTTTAGTTTTGTGAGTAGGGTACCAGATAAATCTTGATTTGAATCGCTACCTTTTCTTTGACTCTTGCTCTTTCTTTATCCGGGAGACGATCCCAAATAAACAGGTATGGAAGCTATAATTGTATGTAAACCACGATCGAATCTATGGAAGCATTGGTTTATACATTCCTCTTAGTCTCAACTTTAGGAATCATTTTTTTCGCTATCTTTTTTCGAGAACCACCTAAAGTTCCAACTAAAAAGGTGAAATGATTTTTCATTATCTCAATTGAAAGTAATGAGCCTCCCAATATTGAGAGGCTCATTACTTCAACTAGTCTCCGTGTTCCTCGAATGGATCTCTTAGTTGTTGAGAGGGTTGCCCAAAAGCAGTATATAAGGCGTACCCAGTAAAACTTACAAGTAAACCCGATATAAAGATGGCAACTAGGGTTGCTGTTTCCATTATTATATAGTTTCAAGACCACAATGGGTCTATGATAAGATCATTTATTTACAACGGAATGGTATACAAAGTCAACAGATCTCAATGAATATAAAATACGATTTATGGCTACACAAACCGTTGAGAGTAGTTCTAGATCTGGTCCAAGACGAACTGCTGTAGGGAGTTTATTGAAACCATTGAATTCAGAATACGGTAAAGTAGCTCCTGGGTGGGGAACTACTCCTTTGATGGGTATCGCAATGGCCCTTTTTGCGGTATTCCTATCTATTATTTTGGAGATTTATAATTCTTCCATTTTACTGGACGGAATTGGAATGAATTAGATTCACAAGAACTAGTAACTAGCTTTTCAATACAAAGTGAAGCATTTAGGTCTCTGATTTTTATCCCATTCTATTTTGGTAGTTCGATCGTGAAATTTCTTTGTTTCTGTAGTTCCGGAATATGAGTGGGTGACTTGTTATAATTGATCCTATGGATAGTACAGAGAATGCGTCTGTCATCTTGATAGAGATGGTTTTACTTCGTCGGATATTCATTCTAGTATCTGAAGCACGGAATATAGGAAATAGATTCCAAAGTATTATTAGCACTATGATTCATCCTTAATATTCAGACCACGTGTCCGGACTTCCATTTTTTTTTTTTTCAAAGAGTTAGATTTAGAAGTTATAAATCGAAATATTTTTTTTTTTTTAAACTCCTATTTAGGCTTATTTTGATCAAAGGACAAGGGTGTCGTTGGATTTTTATTCATTCTAGTTATTCATTGAATAAGTGATAATCCAACAGTTCTTACTCAAGGAATTTTTGGAATTAGTTTATAAAGAAAGGGTTTTATTGAATCATCGTGGTTCTAGTATGAATCTGGGGTTTTAACCGATTCATAGGGTCTTAACAAGAGAATTCCTATCAATAATAAAGAAAACAGTAGTTAAAGGCGCATTACACACACTAAAAAAAACTCTAAAATAGGTAAATAGAAGATTCAAGAGGCCTATAATCATCACCATAGAGACAAATGAGCCGACTTGATATTTTGGCATTATAACCACAAGAAAGAACTTTCGGATTTTTATTCTTTTGTATCTTCAGAAACGATTGACTCAGAGGATTAAGAAGTTTCGAACTTAACTTTCTATTACACATATCCGGTAGAACTAGTATTTTGGTGTTTCTGTTTGAGCCGTACGAGATGAAATTCTCATATACGGTTCTCGGGGGGGTCCGCTCAGTTTACCTATCCCAATAAAATCTATGATTGGTTCGAAGAACGTCTTGAGATTCAGGCAATTGCAGATGATATAACTAGTAAATATGTTCCTCCTCATGTCAACATTTTTTATTGTCTAGGCGGAATTACACTTACTTGTTTTTTAGTACAAGTAGCTACAGGGTTTGCTATGACTTTTTATTACCGTCCGACCGTTACGGAGGCTTTTGCTTCTGTTCAATATATAATGACTGAAGCTAACTTTGGTTGGTTAATCCGATCAGTTCATCGATGGTCGGCCAGTATGATGGTCCTAATGATGATCCTGCACGTATTTCGTGTGTATCTCACCGGTGGCTTTAAAAAACCTCGCGAATTGACTTGGGTTACAGGTGTGGTTTTGGGTGTATTGACCGCATCTTTTGGTGTAACTGGTTATTCCTTACCTCGGGACCAAATTGGTTATTGGGCAGTAAAAATTGTAACAGGTGTGCCAGAAGCTATTCCGGTAATAGGATCGCCCTTGGTAGAGTTATTACGCGGAAGTGCTAGTGTGGGACAATCCA